AAATTGATCACATCCGAGCGTTTCCGCGGTCGAATCCACTTTGAATTTGATAAATGCATTGCTTGTGAAGTATGTGTTCGCGTATGTCCTATAGATCTACCCGTTGTTGATTGGAAATTGGAAACTGATATTAGAAAGAAACGATTGCTTAATTACAGTATTGATTTCGGAATATGTATATTTTGTGGTAATTGCGTTGAGTATTGTCCAACAAATTGTTTATCAATGACTGAAGAATATGAACTTTCTACTTATGATCGTCACGAATTGAATTATAATCAAATTGCTTTGGGTCGGTTACCAATGTCAATAATTGACGATTACACAATTCGAACAATTTTAGATTTGCCTGAAAGAAAAATTTAAGAATTCATTTTGATCGAAAAGAATGAAGGTTTTTGTTTGGTGAATAACTACAATTATATTCATAATTATATTGATTAGGGGGCGAGAATTTTGTTTGAATTGAATTTATATTTGAATTTATATTCATATTCTTTGAATTTATATTCATATTCAAAATAGATTTCTTTTCTATAGTCCATATTGATGATTTGAAAATAGATAGACTCAAATTACTCTTTCGAGAGATTAGGCCAATAACAATATCTACATCAATCCATATCCATGAAAATGGAATTTTTCAAATTTAATAATTAAGAACTATTATAAAAGTAGAGTTACTTCTTTTTTCCTGACCGGGTCAATAAAGTTATGCAAGATTTTGATTTATTTATCTCTTATTTTATATATAATGGATTTACCTGGACTAATACATGATTTTCTTTTAATCTTTCTGGGATTGGGTCTTATATTAGGGGGGCTGGGAGTAGTATTACTTGCCAATCCCATTTATTCTGCCTTTTCGTTGGGATTGGTTTTTGTTTGTATATCGTTATTCTATATTCTATCTAACTCCCATTTTGTAGCTGCTGCGCAGCTCCTTATTTATGTAGGAGCCATAAATGTTTTAATCATTTTTGCTGTGATGTTCATAAATGGTTCAGAATATTCCAAAGATTTCCATCTTTGGACCGTGGGAGATGGAGTAACTTCCGTGGTCTGTACAAGTCTTTTTGTTTCACTAATTGCTACTATTCCAGATACGTCATGGTACGGGATTATTTGGACTACAAAAGCAAACCAGATTATAGAGCAAGATCTGATAAGTAATAGTCAACAAATTGGGATTCATTTATCAACAGATTTTTTTATTCCGTTTGAATTCATTTCAATAATTCTTTTAGTTGCGTTAATCGGCGCAATTGCTGTAGCTCGTCAATAATAACTCTTTAGAACTGGAAAAACCTTGTTATGAGCTATCACATGTATTTCCTTTTTTCTATTTGACTTTGTATATAAAATATAAATTCTTTATTAGTTCAATCTATTCCCAATATATTCCTTTATTACATTACTCGCTATATTCTAGTCAATCCGATTGGTTAAATTGTTGTTCATATTGAAATGAATCGAGATTGATAAGGAGTTGGTTAATGATGCTCGAACATGTACTTGTTTTGAGTGCCTATTTATTTTCTGTTGGTCTATATGGATTGATTACAAGTCGAAATATGGTTAGGGCTCTTATGTGTCTTGAACTTATATTAAATGCGGTTAATCTCAATTTTGTAACATTTTCTGATTTTTTTGATAATCGTCAATTAAAAGGAGCCATTTTTTCTATTTTTGTTATAGCTATTGCAGCTGCTGAAGCCGCTATTGGACTTGCTATTGTTTCATCAATTTATCGTAACAGAAAATCAACTCGTATAAATCAATCGAATTTATTGAATAAGTAATATTATCATATAAATTCAAATTTTTATAATATAAATTAATTCAAATTAGCAGGTCTATCACGTAAGATATGATCATGTTATCATTATCACAAAGATAAGAAATCAAAGTATTTTGGCACTGTCAATCCAGAAATAGATTAAAAAAAACTCGGGGAACTCATCGATTCATCTAGTACTAGTATTGAAATATATAATTCATTTATCCATTTACTAGATTGAAACCTTCTCACGTTCAAAAATGGATAGATCCAATGTCGCATTCAGTAAAGATTTATGATACATGTATCGGGTGTACTCAATGTGTCCGAGCCTGTCCTACGGATGTATTAGAAATGATACCTTGGGACGGATGTAAAGCCAAACAAATAGCTTCTGCTCCAAGAACAGAGGATTGTGTCGGTTGTAAGAGATGTGAATCCGCCTGCCCAACAGATTTCTTGAGTGTTCGAGTTTATTTATGGCATGAAACAACCCGCAGCATGGGTATAGCTTATTAATACATTACAGAAACCCCTACTTGAGTCCATTTTTTTTTACCGCCAAAACCTGTGCTCAAAAATCTCTTATTTTGGGGCACAGGTTTTTCTGGTCCAAGTGTATCTTGTCTTTACCACGAACAAATTTCCTTGGTTAACAATAATTGTAGTTTTACCAATATTTGCAGGTTCCTTAATTTTCTTTCTTCCCCATAAAGGAAATAGGGTAATTAGGTGGTATACTATATGTATATGCATGTTAGAACTTCTTCTAACAACCTATGCATTCTGTTATCATTTCCAATTGGACGATCCATTAATCCAACTAGTAGAGGACTATAAATGGATCAATTTTTTTGATTTCCGTTGGAAATTAGGAATAGATGGACTGTCTATAGGACCCGTTTTATTAACAGGATTTATCACTACTTTAGCTACTTTAGCAGCCTGGCCTGTTACTCGGGATTCTCGATTATTTCATTTCTTGATGTTAGCAATGTACAGTGGTCAAATAGGATCATTTTCTTCTCGGGACCTTTTACTTTTTTTCATCATGTGGGAATTAGAATTAATTCCGGTTTATCTACTTCTATCCATGTGGGGAGGAAAGAAACGTCTCTACTCAGCCACAAAATTTATTTTGTACACGGCGGGGGGTTCCATTTTTCTCTTAATGGGAGTTCTGGGTGTCGGTTTATATGGTTCTAATGAACCAACATTAAATTTTGAAACATCAGTTAATCAGTCGTATCCTGTGGCTTTGGAAATTATATTCTATATTGGATTTTTTATTGCTTTTGCTGTCAAATTGCCGATTCTACCCCTACATACATGGTTACCAGATACCCACGGAGAGGCGCATTACAGTACTTGTATGCTTCTAGCCGGAATTTTATTAAAAATGGGAGCGTATGGATTGATTCGGATTAATATGGAATTATTACCACACGCTCATTCTATATTTTCTCCTTGGTTGATGATAGTAGGCACAATACAAATAATCTATGCAGCTTCAACATCTCCCGGCCAACGTAATTTAAAAAAAAGAATAGCCTATTCCTCCGTATCTCATATGGGTTTCATACTTATAGGAATTGCTTCGATAACCGATACGGGACTCAATGGAGCTATTTTACAAATAATATCTCATGGCTTTATTGGTGCTGCACTTTTTTTCTTGGCAGGAACGAGTTATGATAGAATACGTCTTGTTTATCTCGATGAAATGGGTGGAGTAGCTATCCCCATGCCAAAAATCTTTACAATGTTCAGTAGCTTTTCCATGGCTTCCCTTGCATTACCGGGTATGAGCGGTTTTGTTGCAGAAGTGCTAGTCTTTTTAGGAATAATTACCAGCCAAAAATATCTTTTAATGCCCAAAATTGCCATCACTTTTGTAATGGCAATTGGAATGATATTAACTCCTATTTATTTATTATCTATGTCACGCCAGATATTCTATGGATACAAGTTATTTAATACTCCAAACTCTTATGTTTTTGATTCTGGACCGCGCGAGTTATTTGTTTCCATCTCCATTTTTCTACCTGTAATAGGTATTGGTATGTACCCCGATTTTGTTCTTTCACTATCAGTTGACAAGGTTGAAGGTATTCTATCTAATTATTTTTATAGATAGTTTTGTTTTCTTAAAAAAAAAAAAAAAGAAGGATTTTGATTCTCTTAAATTTTAAATAAAGTCAAAACAAAATATGAATTTCAATTTTTACCCAATGTACTTGGTCTTTGCGAGAACCGCGTGAATCACTATACTACTTGATTCACATGGTTCTCGCCGGTTGAGACAAGATGTTTTATATACACCGTATTGCATTCTGTTTGTATTCTTAAGAACTTTTCTTGAATTTAACTATAGGTTAACGTAAATGAACCATAACTATGTAACCCTATTCCTAATAGATTGACCCCAAAATAGCATATCCAAATTATAAGAAAGCCTAGAGTCGCCACAATTGCGGAATTTGCTCCTTGCAAATTTTTCTTTGTTCGAGTATGCAAATAAATTGCGAATACAATCCAAGTAATAAAGGCCCAAGTTTCCTTTGGATCCCAACTCCAATATGATCCCCACGCTTCATTAGCCCATACTGCTCCTGAAAGAATACCTATGGTTAAAAAGATAAATCCTAGGCTAATCACACGATAACTCCAATAATCCAATTGTTGAATAAATTGGGCCTTGTAATAATTCTTATCAGAAAAAAAAGAAGTTTTTTGAAAAAGATTGTTTCTTTCATTCTTGTATTGGATTTCGCCAAATGAAAACGCCTCATTTAATTTTAATAAATTCTTACTTTTAGAACTATAAAAAATCTTTCTAAATGTAATGACTAGAAGTGCTACTGATAATAATGATCCACAAAGAAGAGACGCATAGCTCAATATCATCATACTTACGTGCATTATTAACCACTCCGATTGTAGAGCAGGTACTAATATTGTAGGTTTGTGTATTTCATTTAAAAGACCCGAAGTAGCAAAGCCTTGGGTAAAAATAGTACTTGAGGCAGTTATTGTGGTTAAATCATTTTTTCTTATTTTGAAATAAGGAACTATATGAATAAGGGAGAAACTCCATGAAAGAAAAATTAATGATTCATATAAATCACTTAGTGGGAAATGGCCTGAATAAATCCAACGGGTGATTAATAATCCTGTTAGACATAAAAAAGTAGCTATCATCCCCTTTTCTGACGAATCATATGGTTTTATGCTTTCATTGCCCAATAAGGTTATCAAATGAAGTGTAATTACAATTGAAACAATAGAAAAAGAAATATGAGTTAATATATGCTCTAAAGTTGAAAATATCATAAAAATGAAAAAGGGGAGGGAATCCCCTATATTAATTAAATTAATTAATAAATAGAAATGGGGAATTTAATTTATTTTTATTATAGGATCTATTGGATCTTTTTTAGAAGATGGCATGCCGCCACTCGGACTCGAACCGAGATGCTCTAGCACTGCTTCCTAAGAGCAGCGTGTCTACCGATTTCACCATAGCGGCTTGCTCGAACTCATAATACCCTATTTATATTCAATCGTCGAGATTGAACAAGGCAATTCAATCAAATAAGTTTTTTAGTAAAGATTCAAATTGATAAAAAAATGAGTTCAAAAGTCAATTTGAAGGTTAATTAGTTTTATTTTTTACTTTTATTGTCATGATTTCTGGTTTATCTGATTTCATAAATTTGAAACAAAAAATAAATCTTATCAATTAATTTAAAATATGTCTATTTTGTAATTTTTTATATGTCTATTTTGGATTACTCCAAATTGACACAATAATATTGCAACAATTCAGTTATTTTATTGATATTGATTGGGCTGAAAATAGGAGATATATAGAAAACTCATTCCATTCCATATAGTAAATCAATTAAGAAGTCAGAAAGTTATCCAAAAATTTTTAACATGGAATCAATTAGTTTCAACACTTCATTAATTTGAACTAAAAATCTTATATATGGCCTTTCCGAGAAACATAAAAATTTTTCATTATTGTAAAGGTCGATGGGGAAAAGAAGACTCCCCACCACCAAAATTTGAGTGAAAATATACTAAAAAGAAATAAAAAATTTTGTCTTTTTTTTATAATTAAGAAAACAGAAGAATTCTTTTATAAAATATAAAATGAAGGGTCTATTTCATATTGATTAGAATAGGGACTGCCAATTATTCATTTTATATTCACTTTGATATTAACAAATTACTGAGCCCATTTTTTGAGTCAAACCCATTCTGATTATTCCGATATTTTAGGACTTATTTGTTTGTCGTACAAAAAAACTTTTTGAATTCCCGGTAGAAAGAGATTTCCCTAATGACAAAGCTTTTAACGCCGCCCCATATCCTTTCCTTTTCCAAATATTTTTCCGAATACGCTTTTTTGATATCGAAGTACGTTTTTTTGGAACTGCCATTTAAAAGTTACTCATTGTTATAGTTGGATGTGAAAGACATCTATTGTTCAAAACGAATTCTTCTTTCTTATTCATTATCTAATCTATTTTTTATCTAAATAAGATTCTCTTTATAAAAAGAAATATAGATATGTCAAAGATCCGTGAAAATTTGATCAAAAATGACTCGAACTAACAATAAAAAAATTTTTGATTCCATACACTATTCGTAAAACCAAAAATTTTTGGTTTGGAACTTTTAGTTCTCGTTGTTTATCTCTCAAAGTTATATCTTTAGAATCTGCTAAATCAAACTTAATAAAATAAATAAAGAACCTAAAAGACCTTTATTTTCCTCATTCTATACTTTATTTACATGTAATAAAATACCTCAAAGGATTGTAAACTTTGTTAAGTCTTTTTTAGTCAAACTTGATAAAAAATACACCTAATTTGATTGAAATAGAAAACAATCAATCCCATAATGAATTAGTTAATGAGTTTAAATAAACTAATGAAAATCAAGAGTTTTGATTAGACCGATGCCCTTAGTTAATCCTATAATTCATATCAAGATAAAGTACTCTTTTTAGCCTAAATTTGCTATATTTTCATTTTACTATTATAAGTATTCGTTTTTATATGTCACTTAATCATATCATTTGACCAACAGTAACTTCTTGTTTTGAATATTTGAACGATTTTAAAAAGACTCAGAATAAATATTAATATAAAAGTATTCAATAAGTTTAATATAAAAGTATTCAATAAGTTAGTGCATATCTTGATTTTTTATTGACTTTTTTCGAAAGAGGTAAAATCCGGTGAATCGGAAACAATTAATTAAGAATAAAAAACTTTTTTTATGGAACAGACATATCAATATGCGTGGATAATACCTTTTCTTCCACTTCCAGTTCCTATGTTAATAGGGTTGGGACTTCTTCTTTTTCCGACGGCAACAAAAAGTCTTCGTCGTATGTGGGCTTTTCAGAGCGTTTTATTGTTAAGTATAGTCATGATTTTTTCTATGAATCTGTCTATTCAGCAAATAAATAGCAGTTCTGTCTATCAATATGTATGGTCTTGGATTATAAATAATGATTTTTCTTTAGAATTCGGATACTTGATCGATCCACTTACTTCTATTATGTCAATATTAATCACTACTGTTGGAATTATGGTTCTGATTTATAGTGATAATTATATGTCTCATGATCACGGATATTTGAGATTTTTTGCTTATATGAGTTTTTTCAGTACTTCCATGTTGGGATTAGTTACTAGTTCAAA